AAGACTTTGTATACATACTTATGAAAATCTATGAGTACCAGAGCACTCAATTAGTTAAATTGATTGGATTCATCTTAGTTTTCGATAATAGTGTCGGACTCGAATCCTCCTTTGACTCTGTGCTAGTGATTGCACTATTTACTTTTTAGTAAACAATATATTTATTAGTAATATAATAATAATTAGCAAAGGATAATATAATGTATAATGGAAGAATTCCCTCATATTCATACAGATAGGAGACATAATTCACATGGATCTAGTTAATCTCGCTTGGGCCGCTTTAATGCTCGTTTTTACATTCTCCCTTTCACTCGTAGTATGGGGAAGAAACGGACTATAATATAAAGCAATTGAGTTGTTTCGTTAAAGGATCAAAGTAAAACCGCATCAATTGTTTTCTATTTTATAGACGGTTTCGCTATTTTTTTTTAAGAGAAATAGGATTCTATTATGTTATTAGTTATTAAGCGGATACGCGCTCTCTACATGGGCATGGTGGTTATCCAACGAGATACTACACATAATAAGACATTGCCGTTGCCTTGGGCAAATCACGTATTATGTGCTTACCGCTCGTTTTCTTATTTCTTTCATTTTCATTATGTGAGTTTCGAAATTGGAAACTCATTTCATATCATGAAAACTGTTAAAAATCGTTAGGGTTTACTAAGTATTTTCGAAATACGAAACGGTTCCCATAGTCATCTGTCAACTCAAACATTTAAGAAATTCTGTCTTCAGGATGCTAAAAAAAAGATTACTTGATTCTTTTTTATTAGTATGATACCCGAAAATCATCAGAAATTCGGAAATTCGAATCATAAGAGAAAGAATCTTTTTTTTTGATTATTTCAAATTAATTGGAACCAATAAAAATGGAATCGATGAAACAAAGAAATAAAATCACGACACTAGATCAATAGCATAGATGTAATTGATATTCTATACATATATGAAAGAATACATATTGTAGGTTGAGATCCATATTCAACCCGTATTTTTAAACAGTTTAATAACAATTAAAGAATATAGTGGAAACTAACAATAATGAATAAGTAATAAGTATGGAAGAGAGAAAGAAATTCATTTTCTTTCTCTCTTTCTACCATACGAGTTGATCTCATAGAATACTGCGAAGACTGCCGATTCTAGTCCGATCATTTCATTTAAGACGAAGACGCGAAACAAAATTGAAGGAATTTTTTTATTTGATTTCGTCAATCAGTACTAAGGACTAAGAAATCAAGTTTAAGTCAAATTAATTACTTTGACTTTCGGTTTTTACGTAAATTATAAGTAAGAAGGCAGTAGGAACTAAAATGAACAGCGCAGTAGCAATAAATGCGAGAATATTGACTTCCATAATCTCGTGCTTTCCTTTTTGATTTTTTTTTTTTTTTCACAAGAACTCGGGATTTAATCCCATAGAGGTGATAAATCTTTCGTCCAAAAATGAAACGCGATGAATTCCATCTCAATAATATCGAATCGGATCAATATCATGAATAACAATATCTGACAAATTGATTCATCATCGACAATTGAATAGTATAACATAGGAAGATCCTTTATCCATATCGAACTCAAATTGTTTGTTAATTGGGTTCCTAATCCACTCAACAATTCTTTGACTTTTTCCTTTTACTTCAATTTTATTAATTTGAATTCGAGTTTTTAGAATTTTTGCTTTCTTTGAGGGATCCCCACCTTACCTTATAAAAAAAAGGAAAAAGATCCCCGTTGGAAATGAGATTCTGTTATTTTTACACCCTTTCACAGAAAATGGAGAAATGCATTCTTTTTTTTTTTTATCGGATTTGTATCCATCGGGACTGACGGGGCTCGAACCCGCAGCTTCCGCCTTGACAGGGCGGTGCTCTGACCAATTGAACTACAATCCCAGGAAAAAATGTGCAGCATGCGCTTTTTGACTTCTTACGACTTAGTTCAAACTTTTTTGTATTTCGGCTTTCGTGAGATTCGAAGCGTCGTCTTATAACTCACAAAGACGTTACTGATGATATATACATGGATACGAACTTTAGCGAGAGTGGCACGCATTACTAATAATCTTTTCGTTATTGCCAAATCGATTGAAAATTCCTCTTTCCTAGTCTTTTTTTTTATTTATTCGTTTACTTCGATTTTATACTTACGGATGCTGATATAAATCCGAATCATTAGCAAGATACTAATTTGTGGGAAAAAATACATATAGCAAATGAATAGTGGTAAGGGTATATCATAAAAAAAAAGATGTGACCTAATTAGTCCGTATTAACACATCAGGCATTTGCAGAGAACAAAAAATGGGTTATATCATTTCATGTCATGGGGGATCGTCGAATTATAATTATTGGGCCGAGCTGGATTTGAACCAGCGTAGACATAGTGCCAACGAATTTACAGTCCGTCCCCATTAACCGCTCGGGCATCGACCCAGGAAGAAAATATTTCAGTTTTTATTGATGATCAATGATCAACTTCCGTTCGTAGTACCCTAACCGTACCCCCAGGGGAAGTCGAATCCCCGCTTCCTCCTTGAAAGAGAGATGTCCTGAACCCCTAGACGATGGGGGCATACTTGCCCGACCGCCATTATTCTATGTTCATTATTCTACAGTTCATAGTATGAACTGTTTTTTGAAGTTGTCAATATAATGGACTGATATGACGCGATCAGAAAGCTCTTTTCGTTTTTCTTAATGCCATATAATTTTTTGTTCATCATTTAGATTCATAAATTGTTCATTCCAATCGCTATTCCATAATTCTAAAAAAAAAATGGAAAAAGAAATAATATGAAAGATAAGATCCTTTCGGGGAATGACTTGGTTTGTCGGGGGGAATGAAACCTCATCTCTTTTACGATCAATTTTGAAACAACTCATTGCATTGGTATTTATCAAATCACTAACACTACGGGTCAATCGAATTTATCCCTCCGTTCCGTAATGAGCCGCTGTGGGGATAAAATCAATTTATATATATATATATATATATGTACCGATACTCAAATCTGATATAATAAATATATGCATTAGACGGATAACGACTAGTTACGAATTGAATCAAACGGCCCTTTTAACTCAGTGGTAGAGTAACGCCATGGTAAGGCGTAAGTCATCGGTTCAAATCCGATAGGGGGCTTTTGAGTGAGTTTTTTTCATAAAACTCCGACGGTAGTATTCATATTAAAAGTGAGAATCGAAATATTCTTTCTATTTGGAATCAAATCAAAAAATCATAGAGATTAATTTATTTGATTAATGATTTGAATTTTGAATTAGAGAATTCGAAAAAAAGTAGAATTCGAATGAATTCCAATTTTTATAGATTAATTATTACTTACCGTTATCAAGTTGAGCATTTCTTTATTATAATGAATAATGATAAGTCGTCCACTTGAATCACTAGTTATTCCTATTTTCTATGATTCCAATCCGAATCCACTTTAAAAATGATAAATCCAAAAAAGTAAGTGGACCTAACCTATGGAATCATGACTCTATCCACTATTCTGATATTAAAAGAAAATTCTATAGAGATAGAATGAAAACAGCATATCTTTTTTTTTTTTTTCTTGATTGATTTGGACTCCACACGAAGATGGCGATATTTCATATTCAATCTCCTTCTTCCTAGAGCAAGAGATTCTTGCTATTCCCTTCCTCCACGGAGAAGGTTTATTCCAAGTCAAAACATACGAGCGGTTTGAAATATCTTTCTTTGATTTTCGAACACAAGAAAAGATCCATTTTGGAAGTTCTTTTTTCATCTAAACGAAAGGAAAATAAAACAAAGAAAAGAAGACAACAAAAAAAAAATGAAAGTATAAACGAAGAAAAGAATAACGAAGAAAATAATAACGAAGAAAATAATAACGAAGAAAATAATGATGCTATAGTGGTTTAGTACAGATATAAATTCGAAAAAATTTGTAAAACTATTTATTTTGATCAATTTCACAAATAAGATTCGATAATAAGATTCATTGATAGAAGTCAAAAAGTATGTTCGGAAATCGAAGTGAGAAAAGAAAAAGGATCATTTGTTTCTTGAACAGTTTAAAAAAAAAAGATCTATCTGATTTTATGAGCCATAAATTGTCTTATGGCTCATATAATTAAAAAAAGAAATAGGAAGAAAAAATAGAATTGAGTTTATGTATTTTACCGAGGTCACTAATAAATGATTTTGATAGTCTATTCGAAACGCATTAGAAAGGGGGTAGGACAGTGTATGAGAAATCAAATGATACAAAAAAATGATAGAAGCCTCGAAGACCCTGAAAATTCTATAAGGTGTTCGGAAATGGTTGAAGTAGTTGAATAGGAGGATCACTATGACTATAGCTCTTGGTAAATTTACCAAAGATGAAAATGATTTATTTGATATTATGGATGACTGGTTACGTAGGGACCGCTTTGTTTTTGTAGGTTGGTCAGGTCTATTGCTCTTTCCTTGCGCTTATTTCGCCTTGGGGGGTTGGTTCACGGGTACAACCTTTGTAACCTCATGGTATACCCATGGATTGGCAAGTTCCTATTTGGAAGGTTGCAATTTCTTAACCGCCGCTGTTTCTACTCCTGCTAATAGTTTAGCGCACTCTTTGTTGTTACTATGGGGTCCTGAAGCACAAGGAGATTTTACCCGTTGGTGTCAATTAGGCGGTCTGTGGACTTTTGTTGCTCTCCACGGTGCTTTCGGATTAATAGGTTTCATGTTACGCCAATTTGAGCTTGCTCGATCTGTTCAATTGCGACCTTATAATGCAATCGCATTTTCCGGTCCAATTGCAGTTTTTGTTTCTGTATTCTTGATTTATCCATTGGGTCAATCTGGTTGGTTCTTTGCACCCAGTTTTGGTGTAGCAGCTATATTTCGATTCATCCTGTTTTTCCAAGGATTTCATAATTGGACATTGAATCCATTTCATATGATGGGAGTTGCCGGTGTATTGGGCGCTGCTCTACTATGCGCTATCCATGGTGCTA